GCTAGCGTAACTTAATTAAAGTATAACATTGAAGATGTTAAGATGGACCCTAAAAAGCCCCGCAAGCACAAAAGCTTGGTCCTGACTTTACTATCAACTTTAGCTTAACTTACACATGCAAGTATCCGCACCCCAGTGAAAATGCCCCACAGTCCCCCGCCCGGAGACAAGGAGCTGGTATCAGGCACACAACATCAAGCCCACGACACCTTGCTTAGCCACACCCCTAAGGGTATACAGCAGTGATAAATATTAAGCCATAAGTGAAAACTTGACCTAGTCAAAGCTAAAAGGGCCGGTAAAACTCGTGCCAGCCACCGCGGTTATACGAGAGGCCCAAGTTGATAGACTCACCGGCGTAAAGGGTGGTTAAGAGTAAACTAAAACTAAAGCTGAACATCTTCAAAGCAGTTATACGCTCCCGAAGATAAGAAACTCAACTACGAAAGTGGCTTTATAACCCTGAACCCACGAAAGCTATGGCACAAACTGGGATTAGATACCCCACTATGCTTAGCCTTAAAAATTGATAATACACTACACTTATTATCCGCCTGGGCACTACGAGCATCAGCTTAAAACCCAAAGGACTTGGCGGTGCTTTAGATCCCCCTAGAGGAGCCTGTCCTAGAACCGATAATCCCCGTTAAACCTCACCCCCCCTTGTTCCACCAGCCTATATACCGCCGTCGCCAGCTTACCCTGTGAAGGACCTATAGTAAGCATAATTGGTACAACCCAGAACGTCAGGTCGAGGTGTAGCTTATGGGAGGGAAAGAGATGGGCTACATTCCATAACACATGAAATACGAACGATGTATTGAAAAACACATCCGAAGGAGGATTTAGTAGTAAGTAGAAAAAAGAGTATTCTACTGAAACCGGCCCTGAAGCGCGTACACACCGCCCGTCACTCTCCCCACATCTTATGTTTTAAGTAACTAAAACCCTACCACCTTAAAGGGGAGGCAAGTCGTAACATGGTAAGTGTACCGGAAGGTGCACTTGGAAAAACCAGGGTGTAGCTAAGACAGAAAAGCATCTCTCTTACACTGAGAAGTCATCCGTGCAATTCGGATCACCCTGACGCCAACTAGCTAGCCTCCCACATAAAAACAAAAACCATCTATAAATAACCCCAAACACACTACAACCCAATGTAAATCAAACCATTTTTCCCCCTTAGTATGGGAGACAGAAAAGGAACTACGCGCAATAGAGAAAGTACCGCAAGGGAACACTGAAAGAGAAGTGAAATAACCCAGTAAAGCCTAAAAAAGCAGAGATTAAAACTCGTACCTTTTGCATCATGATTTAGCTAGAAAAACCCAAGCAAAGAGTCCTTTAGTTTGTTACCCAGAAACTAAGTGAGCTACTCCAAGACAGCCTATCAAAAGGGCACACCCGTCTCTGTGGCAAAAGAGTGGGAAGAACTTTGAGTAGAGGTGACAAACCTATCGAACTTAGTTATAGCTGGTTGCCTGAGAAACGAATAAAAGTTCAGCCTCCCGAATTCTTTCTTGGCCTATTCTATTACCAAAAATACAACCAGACATCTAAAGAAGTCGCGAGAGTTATTCAAAAGGGGTACAGCTCCTTTGAAACAAGATACAACTTTTCCAGGTGGGTAAAGATCATATTAAATAAAGGTAAAATGCTACAGTGGGCTTAAAAGCAGCCATCCAAGTAGAAAGCGTTAAAGCTCAAGCATCCAACTTCAACCTATAATACTGATAACTTAACCTTATCCCCCTAACCCTATCAGGCCGTCCCATGCAAACATGGGAGTGACCATGCTAATATGAGTAATAAGAGAATAACATCTCTCCTTGCACATGTGTAAATCGGAACGGACCACCCACCGAACATTAACGACCCCAAACAAAGAGGGAATTAAGTAAACTATTAAATAACTAGAAAACCACTCAACAAAACAACCGTTAACCCCACACTGGTGTGCCAATTAGGAAAGACTAAAAGAAAAAGAAGGAACTCGGCAAACATATAAAGCCTCGCCTGTTTACCAAAAACATCGCCTCTTGCAAAACTGAAAAATAAGAGGTCCCGCCTGCCCTGTGACTATTATGTTCAACGGCCGCGGTATTTTGACCGTGCAAAGGTAGCGCAATCACTTGTCTTTTAAATGAGGACCTGTATGAATGGCATAACGAGGGCTTAACTGTCTCCTTTTTCAAGTCAATGAAATTGATCTTTCCGTGCAGAAGCGGGAATAAAAACATAAGACGAGAAGACCCTGTGGAGCTTAAGACACTAAAACAGCCCTTGTAAAACCCCCTAAATAAAGGAAAAAACTAAAAGAGCCCTGTCCTAATGTCTTCGGTTGGGGCGACCGCGGGGAAACAAAAAACCCCCACGTGGATTGGGAAATCTTTATACTTAACTCCTAAAAATAAGAGCTCCCGCTCTAACAAACAGAATATCTGACCAAAAATGATCCGGCAACGCCGATCAACGGACCAAGTTACCCCAGGGATAACAGCGCAATCCCCTTTTAGAGCCCATATCGACAAGGGGGTTTACGACCTCGATGTTGGATCAGGACATCCTAATGGTGCAGCCGCTATTAAGGGTTCGTTTGTTCAACGATTAAAGTCCTACGTGATCTGAGTTCAGACCGGAGCAATCCAGGTCAGTTTCTATCTATGATATGATCTTTTTTAGTACGAAAGGATTGAAAAGAAGGGGCCCATGCTGAAAGTATGCCCCATCCCAACTAATGAAAACAACTAAATTAGGCAAAAGGACATACCCAGAAGCCCGAAGAAAACGGAACGTTAAGGTGGCAGAGCCCGGTAACTGCAAAAGACCTAAGCCCTTTACACAGGGGTTCAAATCCCCTCCCTAACTATGATTCCCCCTTTCACCATATACATCATTAACCCCTTAGCCCTCGTAGTACCAATCTTACTAGCCGTTGCCTTCTTAACCCTTGTTGAACGAAAAGTACTAGGCTATATACAACTACGAAAAGGCCCAAATGTAGTAGGCCCATATGGATTACTACAACCAATTGCTGATGGAATGAAACTATTTATTAAAGAACCAGTACGCCCCACAACCTCTTCCCCAGTACTATTCTTACTAACCCCAATATTAGCCCTATCACTAGCTCTAATCTTATGAGCCCCTATCCCAATGCCCCACCCTATAGCCGATTTAAACCTAGCCATCTTATTCATCCTAGCCCTCTCAAGCCTAGCTGTTTACTCCATCTTAGGCTCAGGATGAGCCTCCAACTCAAAATATTCCCTAATCGGTGCCCTACGGGCTGTAGCCCAAACAATCTCATACGAAGTCAGCCTTGGACTCATCCTACTAAGCCTTATTATATTTACAGGTGGATTTACACTCCAAACCTTTAACACCACCCAAGAAAGTATTTGACTAATCTTACCCGCCTGACCACTAGCCGCAATATGGTATATTTCAACCCTAGCAGAAACTAATCGAGCCCCATTCGACCTTACTGAGGGAGAATCAGAATTAGTCTCCGGCTTCAATGTAGAATATGCAGGAGGACCATTCGCCATATTCTTCCTAGCAGAATATGCCAACATCCTACTTATAAACACACTCTCCGCCACACTCTTCCTAGGAGCCTTATACATCCCAACAATCCCAGAATTAACCACTATTAATCTAATAACCAAATCAGCCCTCCTCTCTATAGTATTCCTATGAATCCGAGCTTCCTTCCCCCGATTTCGATACGACCAGCTCATGCACTTAATCTGAAAAAACTTCCTCCCCCTTACACTAGCTATAATCCTCTGACATCTCTCCCTCCAAATTGCATTTGCAGGCCTCCCACCCCTACAAATTTGGAGTTGTGCCTGAAAAAGGGTCACTTTGATAGAGTGAATCATAGGGGCTAAATACCCCTCAACTCCTTAGAAAGAAGGGACTTGAACCCTACCCGAAGAGATCAAAACTCTTAGTGCCTCCACTACACCACTTCCTAGTAAAATAAGCTAATAAAAGCTCTTGGGCCCATACCCCGAACATAATGGTTAAAATCCATTTTTTACTAATGTCACCTGCCATTTTAACTGCCTTATTATTTGGCCTAAGTTTAGGAACCACAATCACAATTTCTAGCACCCATTGACTCACTGCTTGAATAGGACTTGAAATCAACACCCTCGCCATCCTTCCCCTTATAGCCCAACAACACCACCCACGAGCAGCTGAAGCCACTATCAAATATTTCCTAATCCAAGCAGCTGGAGCTTCTACACTACTATTCACCTGCACCACCAATGCCTGATTTACCGGACAATGAGAAATCCAACAAATAACCCACCCCTTACCAACAACTATAATCACCCTCGCCTTGGCATTAAAAATCGGCCTCGCCCCAGTTCATGCCTGACTCCCAGAAGTTCTCCAAGGACTTACCATTACCACAGGCCTCATCATCTCCACCTGACAAAAACTAGCTCCATTTGCCCTTATAATACAAATTCAACACACTAACCCAACCATCCTAATCATAATTGGTATTGCATCAACCTTTGTTGGAGGATGAGGAGGACTAAACCAAACCCAACTACGAAAAATCCTTGCCTACTCTTCAATTGCACACCTTGGATGAGTAGTACTAGTACTACAATTCTACCACTCAATTGCTCTCATAACCCTCTTTATTTACATTATCATAACATCCTCAGCATTCCTTGCATTCAAACTAAACAACTCCACCACCATTAACGAACTAACCACCACCTGCGCAAAAAACCCAGTACCAACTGCCATCTTTCTCCTCTCCCTCCTATCCTTAGGAGGCCTCCCACCCTTATCCGGATTCCTACCAAAATACATGGTTATCATAGAATTATGCCTACAAGACTACATCCTAGTAGCCACATTAACCGCCCTATCTACCCTACTAAGCCTTCACTTCTATATCCGACTCTCATTTGTAATCGCTATCACCATAGCCCCTAACAATACAACAGGAACAATCCAATGACGCCTCCCAGCCGCCCCATATACCCTACCAATATCTATCATAATAATCACCTCTTTCATCCTACTACCTATCTCCCCATCTGTAATAGTACTAATAACCTTTTAAGAGACTTAGGTTAACAAAAGACCAAGGGCCTTCAAAGCCCTAAGCGGAAGTGAAAATCTACCAGTCCCTGATAAGACTTGCAGGACATTAACCCACATTTTCTGCATGCAAAACAGACACTTTAATTAAGCTAAAGCCTCCCTAGACAGATAGGCCTCGATCCTATAAATACTTAGGTAACAGCTAAGCGCTCAAACCAGCGAGCATCCATCCAACTTTCCCCGCCTGTCTAAACCATAAAAGGCGGGGAAAGCCCCGGTAAACGCTAGCTTACTTCTTCAGATTTGCAATCTGATATGAAAACACCTCGGAGCTTGATAGAAAAAGGAATCAAACCTTTATTTATGGGGCTACAACCCACCGCTTAAAACTCAGCCATCCTACCTGTGGCAATCACACGTTGATTTTTCTCGACTAATCACAAAGACATTGGCACCCTGTATCTTGTATTTGGTGTTTGAGCTGGAATAGTAGGCACTGCCTTAAGTTTACTCATCCGAGCAGAACTAAACCAACCAGGCCCATTGCTTGGAGATGACCAACTTTACAATGTAATTGTTACAGCCCATGCATTCGTAATAATCTTTTTTATAGTAATACCAGTCATAATTGGTGGATTTGGAAACTGACTAGTTCCTTTAATAATTGGCGCCCCAGATATGGCTTTCCCCCGGATAAATAACATAAGCTTCTGGCTACTCCCCCCATCCCTCCTCCTATTACTTGCCTCCTCAGGAGTAGAAGCCGGAGCCGGTACAGGCTGAACTGTATACCCACCCTTATCAGGAAATTTAGCTCATGCCGGAGCATCTGTTGATTTAACTATTTTCTCCCTTCATTTAGCAGGGATCTCTTCAATCCTTGGAGCCATTAATTTTATCACAACTATCATTAATATAAAACCTCCTGCCATCTCACAATATCAAACCCCATTATTTGTATGATCAGTACTAATCACTGCCGTCCTCCTACTACTATCACTCCCCGTTCTTGCTGCCGGGATTACAATGCTTCTCACAGATCGAAATCTTAACACTACCTTCTTCGACCCAGCAGGTGGAGGTGACCCAATTCTTTACCAACACCTATTCTGATTCTTCGGCCACCCAGAAGTATATATTCTAATTCTTCCTGGTTTTGGAATAATCTCCCATATTGTTGCTTATTACTCCGGTAAAAAAGAACCCTTTGGCTACATAGGCATAGTGTGAGCCATAATAGCAATTGGCCTATTAGGCTTTATTGTCTGAGCTCACCATATATTTACAGTAGGCATAGACGTTGACACACGTGCTTATTTTACTTCCGCCACCATAATTATTGCAATCCCCACTGGCGTGAAAGTATTTAGCTGACTTGCAACCCTTCATGGTAGCTTTATTAAATGAGAAACTCCTCTCCTATGAGCCCTTGGCTTCATCTTCCTCTTTACGGTTGGGGGCCTTACTGGAATTGTCCTAGCTAACTCATCCCTGGATATTATCCTACATGACACATACTACGTAGTTGCCCACTTCCACTATGTCCTTTCAATAGGGGCAGTATTCGCCATTATCGCTGCATTTGTTCACTGATTCCCATTATTCTCAGGTTACACTCTTCACAGCACTTGAACAAAAATCCACTTTGGTATTATATTTATTGGAGTAAACCTTACATTCTTCCCACAACACTTCCTAGGCCTTGCAGGAATACCTCGCCGATACTCAGACTACCCAGATGCTTATACTTTATGAAATACTATCTCCTCTATCGGCTCTCTTACTTCTCTTGTGGCAGTAATCCTATTTTTATTCATCGTCTGAGAAGCATTCGCCACCAAACGTGAAGTAGCAATAGTAGAATTCACCTCAACTAACGTGGAGTGATTACACGGATGCCCCCCACCACACCATACATTTGAAGAACCTGCTTACGTTCGAGTTCAACCAGACTAACGAGAAAGGGAGGAGTTGAACCCCCATAAATTGATTTCAAGTCAACCACATGACCACTCTGCCACTTTCTTTATAAGACACTAGTAAAATAGTCAATTACATTGCCTTGTCATGGCAAAATTGAAGGTTAAAGGCCTCCGTGTTTTAATATTAATGGCACATCCCTTACAACTAGGCTTTCAAGATGCAGCTTCACCTGTAATAGAAGAACTTATTCACTTCCATGACCACGCCCTAATAATCGTATTTCTAATTAGTACCCTAGTACTTTACATTATTGTAGCAATAGTATCAACCAAACTAACAAACAAGTTCCTTCTAGATTCCCAAGAAATTGAAATCATTTGAACAATCTTACCAGCAATTATCCTAATCCTAATTGCCCTACCATCCCTACGCATTCTATACCTTATAGATGAAGTCAACAACCCACACCTTACAATTAAGGCTATAGGACATCAATGATATTGAAGCTACGAATACACAGATTATAAAGACCTGGAATTCGACTCTTACATAATCCCCACACAAGACCTAACCCCTGGCCAATTCCGCCTTTTAGAAACAGACCACCGAATAGTAGTCCCAACAGAATCCCCTGTACGAGTATTAGTATCCGCTGAAGACGTGCTTCACTCTTGAGCAGTTCCTGCACTTGGCGTAAAAATAGATGCAGTCCCAGGCCGCCTAAATCAAACAGCCTTTATTGCATCTCGTCCAGGAATCTTCTATGGACAATGCTCAGAAATTTGTGGTGCAAACCATAGCTTTATACCAATTGTTGTTGAAACAGTACCCCTAACACACTTTGAAAACTGATCCTCAATAATACTTGAAGATACCTCGCTAAGAAGCTAAACCGGGAATAGCAGTAGCCTTTTAAGCTAAAGATTGGTGACCCCCCAACCACCCCTAGCGACATGCCTCAACTCAACCCCGCCCCATGGTTTATCATCCTAGTATTTTCCTGAATACTCTTATTAGTAATCCTACCTGTAAAAATTTTAACATTTATTTTACCAAACAACCCCACACCTCAAAACATTCAAAAGCCTAAGATAAAAGCCTGAAATTGACCATGATATTAAATTTTTTCGATCAATTTATAAGTCCTATTTTACTAGGTGTACCTTTAATTGCTATCGCTATAGCCTTTCCTTGCGTAATTTTCCCCTCTTCCACCACTCGCTGGTTAAACAACCGACTATTAACCCTTCAAAATTGATTCCTCGGTTATTTTATTAATCAACTATTCCTGCCACTAAACCCAGAAGCCCGTAAATGAGCCTTAATATTCTCATCCCTCATACTATTTCTAATATCTATTAACATAATCGGCCTCCTCCCATACACCTTCACCCCAACTACTCAACTATCCCTAAATATAGGCCTCGCAGTACCACTTTGATTAGCAACCGTTATTATTGGAATACGAAACCAACCAACCATTGCACTAGGACATCTCCTTCCAGAAGGAACCCCAACCCCTCTCATCCCAGTACTTATTACCATTGAAACAATTAGCCTATTTATTCGACCACTAGCATTAGGTGTACGACTAACAGCCAATCTGACAGCTGGCCACCTATTAATCCAACTCATTGCAACAGGCGCTTTCGTAATAATACCCCTTATACCCACAACAGCCCTTCTTACATCAGCATTACTACTCCTACTAACCCTCCTTGAAATCGCTGTAGCAATAATCCAAGCCTACGTATTTATACTACTTCTAAGTCTCTACCTACAAGAAAACACTTAATGGCCCACCAAGCACACGCATACCATATAGTAGACCCTAGCCCTTGACCCTTAACAGGTGCAATTGCTGCTCTTTTAATAACATCAGGCCTCGCAATCTGATTCCACTTTAACTCCACAATCCTTATAACCTTAGGTATAGTACTCCTCCTCCTCACAATATACCAATGATGACGAGATATTATCCGAGAAAGCACATTCCAAGGGCACCATACACCACCTGTCCAAAAGGGACTGCGATACGGAATAATCTTATTCATCACTTCAGAAGTCTTCTTTTTTTTAGGATTTTTCTGAGCCTTTTACCACTCAAGCCTCACCCCAACCCCAGAATTAGGAGGCTATTGACCACCCACAGGCATTACCCCTTTAGACCCGTTTGAAGTACCCTTACTTAATACCGCCGTCCTACTAGCCTCTGGGGTAACAGTTACTTGAGCCCACCACAGCATTATGGAAGGCGAACGAAAACAAGCAATTCAATCCCTAGGACTAACAATCGCCCTAGGCTTCTACTTCACTTTCCTCCAGGCCATAGAATATTACGAATCCCCTTTCACAATTGCAGATGGGGTTTATGGATCTACATTCTTTGTTGCCACTGGCTTTCACGGCCTACACGTTATTATCGGCTCCACATTCTTAGCCGTCTGCCTACTCCGACAAATTAAGTATCATTTTACATCCCAACACCATTTTGGATTTGAAGCAGCAGCCTGATACTGACACTTCGTAGACGTTGTTTGATTATTCCTATACATTTCCATCTACTGATGAGGATCATAATCTTTCTAGTACTAAAGCTAAGTATTAGTGGCTTCCAACCACCAGGTCTTGGTTAAAATCCAAGGAAAGATAATGAACTCGATCACAGCAATGATCACCATTACCATTTTACTCTCTATTATCCTAACCACCATCTCGTTCTGGCTCCCACAAATAACTCCAGACCATGAAAAACTCTCACCTTACGAATGTGGCTTCGACCCACTAGGAAGTGCCCGCCTACCATTTTCCTTACGATTCTTCCTAATCGCCATTCTCTTCCTACTATTCGATCTTGAAATTGCCCTACTCCTACCCCTTCCTTGAGGAGACCAGTTAACATCCCCACTAACTACACTCATTTGAGCCTCAACCATTTTAATTCTCCTAACCTTAGGACTAATTTATGAATGAATACAAGGCGGCCTAGAGTGAGCCGAATAGGTATTTAGTCTAAAAAAAACATTTGATTTCGGCTCAAAAACTTATGGTTAAAGTCCATAACTACCTAATGACCCCAACTCACTTCACCTTTACATCAGCCTTCCTATTAGGCCTAATAGGCCTGGCATTCCACCGGACTCATCTTCTATCCGCCCTTTTATGCTTAGAAGGTATAATACTCTCTCTATTTATCTCCCTCTCACTATGAACACTCCAACTAGACTCCAACAACTTCTCAACCGCCCCCATACTATTACTGGCATTCTCAGCTTGCGAAGCAAGTGCTGGACTAGCCCTCCTAGTAGCCACCGCACGAACCCACGGCTCCGACCGCCTACAATGCCTAAACCTACTACAATGCTAAAAATCCTTATCCCAACCTTAATACTAATCCCAACAGCCTACACAACCAAAGCCAAATGACTATGACCCACAACACTCTTCTACAGCCTAACTATCGCCCTCACAAGCCTTCCTCTATTAAAAAACCTCTCAGAAACAGGCTGATCTTCACTTGGATTATATATAGCAACAGACAATCTATCAACCCCTCTCCTAATCCTCACCTGCTGACTTCTTCCACTTATAATCCTTGCAAGCCAAAAACACACAACCTTCGAACCCATTAACCGCCAACGAACATACATCGCACTACTAACATCTCTACAACTCTTCCTAATCCTAGCCTTTAGCGCAACTGAACTTATCATATTTTATATCATATTTGAAGCCACCTTGATTCCAACCTTAATCCTAATCACACGCTGAGGAAACCAAATAGAACGACTCAACGCCGGCACCTATTTTCTATTTTATACACTAGCAGGCTCTTTACCATTACTAGTTGCTCTTATACTCATCCAAAAAAATACAGGAACACTATCTCTATTAACCCTTCAATACTCAAACCCAGTCCCAATACTAACATACGCAGATAAACTATGATGAGCAGGTTGCTTACTAGCCTTTCTAGTGAAAATACCACTATACGGCGTACACTTATGACTACCTAAAGCACACGTTGAAGCCCCTATTGCAGGCTCTATAATTCTGGCTGCAGTACTTTTAAAACTAGGAGGTTACGGTATAATACGAATAATAGTAATATTAGAACCACTAACAAAAGAATTAAGCTACCCATTCCTTATTTTCGCACTCTGAGGCGTTATTATAACAGGATCCATTTGCCTCCGCCAAACAGACTTAAAATCCCTAATCGCATACTCATCAGTTAGTCATATAGGCCTAGTTGCAGGCGGTATTTTAGTACAAACTTCTTGAGGATTCACAGGAGCCCTTATTCTTATAATCGCCCATGGACTAACATCTTCCGCCCTATTTTGCCTAGCAAACACCAATTATGAACGTACCCATAGTCGAACCTTAATACTAACCCGTGGACTACAAATAGCACTTCCACTCATAACCACATGATGATTCATCACTAGCCTTGCCAACCTAGCACTTCCCCCTCTCCCTAATCTAATTGGAGAACTAATAATCATCATTTCCTTATTTAACTGGTCCTGATGAACCATTGCTTTAACAGGAACCGGAACCCTTATCACAGCAGGCTACTCCCTATATATATTCCTCACAACCCAACGAGGCCAACTCCCCACACACATTCTCACCATAGACCCCTCCCACACACGAGAACACCTACTAATCACCCTCCACCTTCTTCCACTAATCCTGCTCACCTTCAAACCAGAATTAATCTCAGGTTGAACCTCCTAAAGGTATAGTTTAACAAAAACATTAGATTGTGATTCTGAAAACAGAAGTTAAAATCCTCTTACCTTTCGAGAGAGGCTCGCAGCCACAAAGACTGCTAATCTTTGCCCCCCTAGTTGAACTCCAGGGCTCACTCGTAACCGCTCCTAAAGGATAACAGCTAATCCACTGGTCTTAGGAACCAAAAACTCTTGGTGCAAATCCAAGTAGAAGCTATGCACCCAATTTCCATTTTAACAACATCTAGCTTTCTAATCATTTCCCTTCTATTACTATACCCCCTACTCACAACCCTATCGAACCACCCTTTAACACACAACTGAGCCTCCATTCAAGTTAAAACAGGGGTTAAACTAGCCTTCTTCACAAGCCTCCTCCCCCTATTCATTTTTCTCAATGAAGGCGTAGAAACCATTATTACTAACTGAAACTGAATAAACATAATAACCATTGATATCAATATAAGCTTCAAATTCGACCACTACTCAATTGTATTCATCCCTATCGCCCTTTACGTAACCTGATCCATCCTAGAATTTGCATCTTGATACATACACACAGACCCAAACATCAACCAATTCTTCAAATATCTACTCCTATTCCTTATCGCTATAATAACCCTAGTAACAGCAAACAACATACTACAACTTTTCATTGGATGAGAAGGAGTCGGAATTATATCCTTCCTACTTATCGGATGATGATACAGCCGAGCAGACGCAAATACAGCTGCCCTCCAAGCAGTATTATACAACCGCATTGGGGATATCGGACTAATCTTCTCTATAGCATGAATAGCCACCAACCTAAACTCTTGAGAAATGCAGCAAATATTCACCCTATCTAAAGACTACGACCTGACTCTCCCACTACTTGGATTAATCATTGCCGCCACCGGCAAATCAGCCCAATTCGGACTCCACCCATGACTTCCAGCCGCCATGGAAGGTCCTACTCCGGTCTCTGCCCTATTACACTCTAGCACAATGGTTGTAGCAGGTATCTTCCTTCTTATCCGAATAAGCCCTATGATAGAAAACAATCAAACTGCCCTAACCACTTGCCTCTGCTTAGGCGCTTTAACCACTATATTCACTGCCACCTGCGCCCTAACCCAAAATGATATCAAAAAAATCATTGCCTTCTCCACATCTAGTCAACTTGGATTAATAATAGTCACCATTGGATTAAATCAACCACAACTTGCCTTCTTACACATCTGCACCCACGCCTTTTTTAAAGCAATACTCTTCCTATGCTCAGGCTCAATTATCCACAGCCTAAACAACGAACAAGACATCCGCAAAATGGGTGGAATACACCACCTTATCCCATTTACATCCTCTTGCCTCACCATCGGCAACCTTGCTCTAACGGGCACCCCTTTCCTAGCGGGATTTTTCTCCAAAGATGCCATTATCGAAGCACTCAACACATCCTACCTTAACGCCTGAGCCCTAACCTTAACCCTTCTAGCTACTTCCTTCACAGCCATTTACAGCCTTCGAATTACCTACTTTGTTTCCATAAGCCACCCGCGATTCAACCCAATACCTTTTATAAACGAAAACAACCCAGCAGTAATCAACCCGATTAAACGACTAGCCTGAGGAAGCATCATCGCTGGCTACATCATCACCTCAAATATCCTCCCATCCAAAACACCAGTTATATCTATACCACCCCTCCTTAAACTAGCCGCCATAATAGTAACCATTTTAGGACTAATTATTGCCCTAGAACTTACCTCTATAACAAGCAAACAACATAAAACCCCCACCCCCTCTACCCCATCCATCATATACTTCTCTAATATGTTAGGCTTCTTCCCAATAATTATCCACCGACTTTCGCCTAAACTAAATTTAACCTTAGGCCAAATAATCGCCAACCAAACAATCGACCAAACCTGGTTAGAAAAAGTAGGCCCAAAAGCTGCAATTTCTTATAATATCCCTATGGTCTCAATAACAAGCAACATCCAACGAGGCCTAATTAAAACCTATCTCACCTTATTCGTCCTCTCTTTAACCCTAGTAATTCTCACCCTTACCTAAACTGCTCGAATAGCCCCTCGAGCTAACCCACGAGTCAACTCTAACACCACAAACAAAGCAAGAAGAAGAACTAAAGCACTAACAAACAACACCCAACCCCCCGATGAGTACATTAAAGCTACCCCAGCCGAATCCCCTCGAAACACAGAAAACTCCTCAAACTCCTCCACAAAAGCCCAAGAAAACTCACACCAATCCCCTAAAAACAAACTAGAACTAAAAACCACCACTACCCCATACAAAACTATATACACAATAATAGGGCGGCTTCCCCAACTCTCAGGGTATGGATCTGCAACAAGAGCAGTCGAATACGCAAACACTACTAACATTCCACCCAGATAAATTAAAAATAAAACCAAAGATAAAAAAGAACCACCATAACCAGCTAACATACCACACCCTATACCTGCTACCACTACTAACCCCAACGCAGCAAAATAAGGAGATGGGTTAGAAGCAACTGCCATCAACCCAAACACCACACCCAATAAAAACAAAAACATAATATAAACCATAATTCCTGCTAGGTGTTTAACCCAGGCCAATGGTTTGAAAAACCACCGTTGTTACTCAACTACAAGAACACTAATGGCAAACTTACGAAAAACCCACCCCCTATTAAAAATTGCAAACAGTGCACTAATTGACCTCCCAGCCCCTTCAAACATCTCATCATGATGAAACTTCGGCTCCCTCCTAGGCCTATGCCTTATCATCCAAATCCTTACAGGCTTATTCTTAGCTATACACTACACACCAGATATCATAACAGCCTTCTCATCAGTAGCCCATATTTGTCGAGACGTCAACTACGGATGACTTATCCGAAATATCCACGCCAACGGCGCATCCTTCTTTTTCATCTGCATCTACTTACATATTGGACGAGGTTTATACTACGGCTCCTACCTTTACAAAGAAACATGATATGTAGGTGTTATTATCCTTCTATTAACAATAATTACTGCTTTCGTAGGCTACGTCTTACCCTGAGGACAAATATCCTTTTGAGGTGCCACAGTAATCACTAACCTATTATCCGCTATCCCGTATTTTGGAAACACCCTCGTCCAATGAATTTGAGGAGGCTTCTCAGTCGATAACGCCACCCTCTCCCGATTTTTCGCCTTCCACTTCCTTTTCCCTTTTATCATTACAGCCATAACCTTAATCCACTTACTATTCCTGCACGAGACAGGAGGTAACAACCCCCTTGGATTAAACTCAGATTCAGATAAAATCCCATTCCACCCCTACTTCTCATATAAAGACCTATTAGGCTTTGCCATTCTCCTGACCACTATCTCATCACTAGCATTATTTCTACCAAACCTAATAGGAGACCCAGACAACTTTACCCCAGCCAACCCATTAATAACACCCCCTCACATCAAACCAGAATGATACTTCCTATTCGCATACGCAATCCTTCGCTCGATCCCTAATAAATTAGGCGGAGTCCTAGCTTTACTAGCCTCAATCCTAGTACTAATACTCATCCCCTTTTTACACACCTCAAAACAACGAAGCTTAACATTCCGCCCTCTAGCACAACTCCTATTTTGATCCCTTATCGCTACCATCGCCATCCTCACTTGAATCGGTGGAATACCTGTTGAACACCCTTACATTATCATTGGACAAATCGCATCCCTCCTATACTTCACTATTTTCCTAATCCTTACCCCACTAGCAAACTGATTAGAAAACAAAATACTTGGAAGATATCGCACTAGTAGCTCAGCTTCAGAGCATCGGTCTTGTAAACCGGACGCCGGAGGTTAAAATCCCCCCTACTGCTCAAAGAAAGGAGACTTTAACTCCTATCTCTAACTCCCAAAGCTAGAATTTTAAATAAACTATTCTTTGTTTGTACTAGATTTAATACTATTTATGTTTTATCAACATTTCATGATTATAACCATTCATACACCAACATAACATGTAATTAAACACAACATTAATATATTAAATTTACATTAATGTTTTAAAGGATAAAATAATTGACAATTGTACATGAATTTAAGAAACCAATAATATGAAATATCTTTTAATAATGTTTAAGATATCTAATGAATTAAGAATTGCATGTAAAGTGCTTTAATGTTGAATATTATTGAGGAGAAAGACAGTGATTGTGGGGTTAGCATTTAATGAATTAAATAGGCATCTGGTTCCTATTTCAGGGCCATGACTTGTAAATTCCACATACTTTTATTGACGCTTGCATAAGTTAATGGTGAAGTACATAAAATTCATTACCTAGCAATAAGTTTAACTCCAGCGAGCAAGGGGTTTTCTTCTTCTATTTCCCTTTCATTTGGCATCTCACAGTGTATATAAACAGACAAATTAAGGTGGTATATTTTCTTGTAATAAGTAAATAGAATTAATGTTACCAAACTTAAATTGTAACCTTCAACATATTAAAATATCACGAGCATAATAATGATAACTTTACTACTAAAATATCCTTAATACCCCTGTGAAGGTTTTTTCGCGGAAAACCCCCCCTCCCCCCTTACACTCCTAAGATAGCTAACACTCCTGAAAACCCCCGAAAACAGAAGAACCTATATAAGCATAATTATTTACCCCAAAACACATCTATTTACACTATTATAATAATTCAATT